TATACCACTTCTACGAATAGCTCGTAATGCTGCGTCTCTTCCGAGACCGGGACCTTTTATCATGACTTCTGCTCGTTGCATACCTTGATCTACTACTGTACGAATAGCATTTGCTGCGGCAGTTTGAGCGGCAAAGGGTGTCCCTCTTCTCGTACCCTTGAATCCACAAGTACCGGCCGAGGACCAGGAAACCACCCGCCCCCGCACATCTGTAACTGTGACTATGGTATTATTGAAACTTGCTTGAACATGAATAACTCCCTTTGGTATTCTACGTGCACTCTTACGTGAACCAATACGTACATTCCTACGTGAACCAGTTCTCGGTATAGCTTTTGCCATATTGTATCATCTCATAAATATGAGTCAGAAATATATGGATATATCCATTTTATGTCAAAACAGATTTCTTATTTGTACATTGAGCCCTTTAGTGGGTCTGATTATCCTTGTCTTTGTTTATGTCTCGGGTTGGAACAAATTACTATAATGCGCCCCCGCCTACGGATTAGTCGACATTTTTCACAAATTTTTCGAACGGAAGCTCTTATTTTCATATTTGTCATTCCTTATCTTAATTCTTTTTTGGTAGAAAATAAGTTTCTTGAAATTTTGCATCTCGAATCGTATCGAATAAAAATGACCTAATCTTTCGAATCCTTGTTTCGGAGTCGATAAATTATACGTCCTCTGGTTGAATCATAACGACTTACTTCAATTTTGACTTTATCTCCTGGAAGTATCCGTATAAAACTACGTCGGATCTTTCCTGAAACGTAACCTAGAATCAGATCTTCATTATCTAACCGAACTCGGAACATGCCATTGGGAAGCGATTCAGTAATTAAACCTTCATGAATCCATTTTTGTTCTTTCATTTCAGGTAAAGCCCCCCTGAAGTATCAATTAATGGAGGAAAGACGATATTAGACAACTCACCCCCTTTCTTTTTTTTTTTACAAATAGGAAGAGGTTTCGGATCCCATTTGGATATTAAATGGATTACCATATATAACACAAAATTTCTCCACCGATTCGTTCTAGTCGAGCCTCCCGGTCTGTCATTATACCCCGAGAAGTAGAAAGAATTACAATTCCCATCCCACCTAAAATTCTAGGAATTCGTTGAGAGTTAGAATAGATTCGTAAACCGGGTCTACTGATCCGTTTTAAATTTAAAAAATTTCTATAGGGTCTTTTCCCATTCCTTCTATGTCGAAGGGTTAAAACCAAAAAATATTTGTTTTTTTCTCGATGTTTTCTGACGTTTTCGATAAAACCCTCTCGGAAAAGTATTTTAACAATATTTTCGGTAATATTAGTAGATGCTATGCGAACAACTCTTTTTCTATCCATATCAGCATTTCGTATAGAGGTTATTATCTCAGCAATAGTGTCTCTACCCATGATGAACTAAAATTATTGGTGTCTCAAAATTGGATATAATCAACATGTTTTTCTTTTTTTTTTTTTTTTTTTTTTTTTTGAATAGGAATTTTGCAAGGTATATGCGTGAGACACAATCTACGAATTAATCTAGTTCTTAATCTATTTCTTTCAAATACCCCAAAGATATCACGATCTCATTTTATTTTATAATACCTCGGGAGCTAATGAAACTATTTTAGTAAAATTCAATTGTCTCAATTCACGGGGGATTGCCCCAAAAATTCGAGTTCCTTTTGGATTTCCTTCTTGATCAATCACAACTGCAGCATTGTCATCATACCGTATTATCATACCGCTGTCACGTTTTAGTTCTTTACAGGTACGAACAATTACAGCTCTCACTACTTCTGATTTTTCTAGGGGCATATTTGGTACTGCTTCTTTAATCACAGCAACAATAACGTCACCAATATGAGCATATCGACGATTACTAGCTCCTATGATTCGAATACACATCAATTCTCGAGCCCCGCTGTTATCCGCTACATTTAAATGGGTCTGAGGTTGAATCATATCAAATTTTTTTTTTATTCTTCCAATGCAAAGGATGAAGAAAATAAAAGAAATATTGTTTGTCCAAAAAAAGAAACCTGCGTTTTTGTTTCATCCCTAAGATTCATCTCTGTCGGTTCTACATTTTTATCCCGAAATAATAAATTGAGTTCGTATAGGCATTTTAGATGCTGCTATTAAAATAGCCCTTCTAGCTATATTTTCGGTTACTCCACCCATTTCATATAGTATTCGCCCCGGTTTAACAACAGCTACCCAATATTCAGGGGATCCTTTCCCCGAACCCATACGTGTTTCAGCAGGTCTTACTGTAACTGGTTTGTCTGGAAATATACGGACCCATATTTTTCCACCACGGCGTGCATTTCGTGTCATTGCTCGTCGACCTGCTTCGATTTGTCTAGATGTGATCCAAGCAGGTTCAAGTGCCTGAAGAGCATATTTACCGAAACAAATATGATTACCTCGATAAGATATTCCCTTCATTCTTCCTCTATGTTGTTTACGGAATCTAGTTCTTTTGGGGTTATAGTTGATGGTTGTTTCAGAATTCCATCTCTACTACAGAACTGGACGTGAGAGTTTCTTCTCATCCAGCTCCTCGCGACTAAAAGGATTCAAAATTGAATTTCAATTAATTTGAATAGATATTTGAATAGATAAGATATTAGTAGATATTAGAACATTTTTCTAAAAAAAAAATGTTTCTAATGTGCTAATAAATCTTGATTTTCTTTTGTCCTTTATCCAAAAAAAAGAAAGTTTTCGCGGGCGAATATTTACTCTTGCAATCTCTATTTCAGTCATTGATTTCCGGTTCATTTCGCCATCCCGATTAGTGAATCAGTAAGATTCATTTGTTCAATAAAATCTTTTGCATTCACAGGTTACATCGTTCCCACCGCTTCGTATTTAATGGTTAGGTCAGAATTCTACAACGGAGCTCATAATCTAATTTATTCTTGAGTCAACCTTCTTAGTCTTTATTGGCTCGAAGCTCTTGATTTTTTTCTTCTATAACTATAAGAAGGATTCATTTAATGTTTCATTATGGATGAATCAATTAGTATTGATGCTTTATTACACTGTCTTTTATGAGATGACTCATAGACCTTACATATTGGAATTCTATATCATTGATATTCTTTTTCTTTCTTTCTCTCATCCTTCCATTTATCCACACCTTTCTTCTGTATTTTGCTTTCAATTTTGAATTCAAGTTTATTCAAAAAAAATTCAGTTGCTACAAAGATATGATTGATTTCTCATATCTTGACTGGTTCTTTAGATCCAGATAATACGAAGTGATGAGTTGGTTTTCATACTACCGGGCTGGTCTTTTTTTAATCCTAACCCTAAAAAAAACCAACGAGTCACACACTAAGCATAGCAATTATATGAAAAGTTCAATCGAATTTTTATTCAACCCTATAGAATTAAGAATTCGAATTGCTTGCGTTGATTGGCCAGAAAAAGAATTAAAGTTTTCTTATTCTTCTTCCTTGTCTATAAAAATCCAAATTTTGATGCCTAATACCCCATAGATAGTCCGAACTGTATAGCAACAATAATCAATTTTAGCTCGAATAGTTTGTAGGGGAACTCTACCCTCTCTGATCCATTCGACACGTGCAATTTCTTTTCCGTCGATACGACCTGCAATTTGTACTTGAATTCCTTTTGTATCTGCTTGTTCAGTTAATTCAATAGCCTTTTTCATTGCTTTTCGAAATGAAACTCGATTCTTTAATTGTCCGGCTATAAATTCCGCAAGAATATTAGGGTTTCCATAAGGTTTTGCAATTCTTGTGATAGCAATGTTAAGTTTTCGGTTCACATAATGAAATTCTTTTTGTAGATTCATCTGTAATTCTTCGATTCCTTGCGGTTTACTTTCGATTAATAACTTTGGGAATCCCATAAAGATTATGACCTGGATCAAATCGATTCTTTTTTGAATCTCTATACGTGCAATTCCCTCGGCGCCAGAGGATATTCTCATATTTTTTTGTACATAATTTTTTATAAAATCTCTTATTTTTTGATCTTCTTGTAGACCCTCAGAATAATTTTTTGGTTGTGCAAACCAAAGAGAATGATGACTTTGGGTTGTACCAAGTCTGAAACCAAGTGGATTTATTTTTTGTCCCATACTACCCCACTACTATACATATTGTGATATACCATAGTTGTCTTTTTCCATCTAGGTTTTTTTAACGAATATAGTGATACAAATTCATATTCATCTAAAGATATATCTTTCACTACAATAGTTATATGGCAGGTAGTTCTTTTTATCGCATAGCTACGTCCTCGAGCTCGAGGTTTGAATTTCTTCGCGGTAGTACCTTCGTTAACCTCAGCTTTACTAATTATTAAATTGGCTTCGTCGGAACCCAGAATGGAACCAGCATTTGTTGCTGCAGAATAAACCAATTTAAAAATTGGATAACATGCTCTATAGGGCATGAGTTCTAGTATCATAAGTGTTTCCTCATAGGAACGTCCGCGAATTTGATCAATTACTCTTCTTGCTTTGTCTGCAGATATACATATATGTCGACCTAACGCGTATACTTCCGTTTTTTTCTTCCGTATGCTACCTAGCGGACGCAGAGGAGGGTAGTCTTCCGTTTTTTTCCTGTTTAGTATCCTATTTAAAAAATTTGACATAAGGTTTCTCTCCTACTAATGAATCATAAGTATCTATCCAGATTTTTTTAAGATGAGATTAACGACGAGATTTATTATCACTTTTTGCATGTCCTCGGAAATTTAAAGTAGGTCCAAATTCTCCCAATTTGTGACCTACCATACGATCTGTTATATAAATAGGCAAATGTTCCTTACCATTATGAATAGCAATCGTATGGCCGATCATTGTGGGTATAATGGTAGATGCACGGGACCAAGTTACTATTATTTCTTTTTCTGCTTTTTTATTAAGCTTATCAATTTTTTTTAATAGATGATTGGCTACAAAAGGATTTTTTTTTAGTGAACGTATCACAGCTTACTCCTATTCCTATTTTTGTTTT